TATGTGGTACAAGGGATTCCCAGCATCTCGTAGAAAAAGAGTATGTAATGTAGATTTTGAAGAAGAGTATAAATAAGACAAAGGAGTTTTCATAATTTCATTTTTTTGATCATAAATAATCGCCAACAAGAATTTGGTTCTTTTTACGTACTTGATATCGATAAATCTGCGAATCTAGAAATTCATTTCGGCCAATTGAACCTTCTCGAACTGTTTCTTTTTAAGAACCAAAAAGATTTGTGCCAAAATAACAGATGCCAAGAAGAACAAAAGTCCTTGGACACGTAATGGATCTTGAAGTACTATTTCTGCATCTCCCTGACCAAATCCGCCTACATTAGGATTACTCGTTAATGGTTGATCAAATTTGATAGATTCGCCCTCGGAAACAAGAAGTTCTGGTCCGGGAGGGATAATATCAACCACTTGACGTCCCTCTGACGCATCCGTTATGGTTATCTCATACCCCCCTTTTTCTTTTCGTATGATTTTGCTTACTATACCTGCTGCTGTAGCATTATAAACTGTATTGTTACTCTTGTTGCCGTCGGGATAAATCTGACCCCTTCCCCTGTTCCCGCCTACGTATATAGGATATTTTAAGAAGTGAACATCCTTCTTAGTAGCAGGGTCCGGGGAAAGAATAGGGAAGGTTATTTCACTATATTTTTTACCAGGGACAGGGCCTACCACAAGAATATTTGTTTTATTGGGGCGATAGCTCTGAAAAGACAAATTGCCAATCTTTTCTTTGATCTCAGGAGAAATACGATCGGGAGGGGCTAATTCAAACCCCTCCGGTAAAATAAGAACAGCCCCGACGTTCAACCCCCCTTTTTTACCATTAGCAAGAACCTGTTTCAGTTGCATATCATAAGGAATTCGAACAACTGCTTCAAATACAGTATCAGGAAGTACCGCTTGTGGAACCTCAATTTCCACGGGCTTATTAGCTAAATGGCAATTGGCACATACAATACGCCCAGTCGCTTCTCGTGGATTTTCATAACCCTGCTGTGCAAAAATGGGATATGCACTTGAAATGGACGTCCGAGTTAAGATATATATCATGAGCGATACGGAAATAGATCGAGTAATCTGTTTCTTTAGCCAAGAAAAAGCATTTCTAGTTTGCATGGTCCAATCATTGATCGCGAAAATTTCTACAATAAATTGGGTAGGTCGCTAGTATAGTTCCCTAGCCACGATTCTGCTATTTGCTGGAATAATCTAGGATGAATCTTCCCGATGGTTAGAAATAGGAAGAGTAAATATGATTTTCAATACTTTGCTTATGTACAACTACAAAGTACCAAGCATTCTAATTGGATTAGATTAATATCAATGGATCCTTTATCATTCAGTTATTGAATCATAAATCAGTAAAATTGACGGAGACAGACTAGTTAAATAACGGAAAAGCCAATATTTAAAACATGTATCAAAAATTACTGGAAGGATGCAAACAAGAATAGTTATAGTTTGCTCATTCGCAACAACTCCAACCTCGTTATAGATAGAGCGTATAGCGAATTCCCAACCTGGGGGTGAATGATATCCGAGAAAAAACTCAGTTACTAGAAGAAGACACAAAGCTTTTGCTGTGTCACTTAAGTTATATAGGAATTCCTGAGCCCAAGAGTTAAGAATAACAAGTTTTTCCTTACCCAAAATTGAATACCCGCTTAGAATACCAAACCAGATGATATTTGTTGAGAAGTGCAAAATCGTATCCATACGATTCTCATTTTGTATCGTGATTAATTGGATCGTTTCTTTATGGATTCCTATCCCAAACTCTTCGAGATGTGTTTCCGAGTATTCCTTGATCATTTCGTCCAAGAAGAGGAGTTCCTCTAATTCTCTGAATTTTTCTAGAAGACTCTTTTCTTGAATATTATTCAAGACAATTTGGGATTGCCCAGTATTCCACCAATTAGTAACCCAAGATTCCAGACATTTATTAACTGAGAAAGAAATCCACCAGGGCAAAAATACTATAGATGCAAGATAGAAAAGAGGAGTGAATGCTTTCTTTTTTGCCATTTTTTCGTCTGTAAATTGTTAATCAACCCATTCGTACACTCTATGCGATCGAATATTTCTTACACACATGAGTTTTATACAAGGTATCGAACTTATGAATCTATTTTCTTTGTGATTTTGTGGTTAGTCTTTGAATCTAGAAAGAATACAGAAATAGGCTAAGAATTCACTTCGAATGAAGAAATTTAGAATATTGTTTCCTGATATCTCAATTGGTCAAATTAAAAATAAAGTGTATCCTTTCGATGAATGATCGAAAGAACCACTTTAAGTAATGAATATTATTCAGATTTTGAGACGAAAGAACTCCTTTGCTATCAAAATATCCAATATTTCTAAAAAATTTCACTGATTACCCATAGTCAGGAATAGAATAATTGAGGGAAAGATATTAGGATGATCAAAAAAAAAATGACTGGCAAAGGATAAATTGGCTAGTTCTCAGTATTTAATTAAGAAATCCAATTGTTGGTCATTAAAGAATACAAAAGAAAGAATTTCAAATTTACAAGATACGATCTATCTGGATCTAAAGTGTCAATTCCAACAAATATTGAACTAAAAAAAATTCTTGCTTTCGAAATGGTTTGCCGTCTGAGATGAATCTATTATTTCGATTTGTTATTTGTTATTGAATTGCGTGCGCATAAAGACCATAAAACGCATAAAAACCATAAAAAGAGTTTCGTTTTATGGTTCTTTCATATACGTTTTCTTTAATTGAATGAACGTTCTGATTCTCAATTTATCAAAATACTTCAATTGGTACACGCAAGAAATAGGCTAATTCAGCAGCCTTTTGTTCAATTTCTCGTGGAGTCAAATTCTCATCAGTACGGGTCAAGGGAATGGACCCCTGGCCTCGGATGTCCATATAAAGAACACGACGAGCATAAATACCCTCTTTAACTTCTATTCTAACGGACTGAATATCTTTTATAAGGAATCGGAGGAATATGCGACGATTTTTTCCCGGAAATCCCCAACGAAAAATACAGACTATTCCTTCCTTTCTATCGAATCGATCATAACCACTACCTACATTCCAGGAAATTGTGCACCACAAATAAGAGCTAATAAAGAGACCCGCAATTCCGTAGAAAGACATCACGATTCCTTGTGGAAAAAAAATGATTTGCTGAGGCGGAAAAAAAGATAGCAAATTTCTACCAAGATAACTGGAAGTTCCAACTAATAAGAAGCCTAATGAACCTAAAAAAAGGATCAAGGCCCAGCAGAAATTACTTATTTTTCGAGACCCCGTTATAAGTTCTATCCATATATCGTCTGATCGCCAAGTCATACTTTACTCGATTGCATTTTATTGGAATTGAGATAATACCCCAGAGAAATTTGACTTTACTTTTTTGTTTCCGAAGTAACTCTCATCAACTAGCACTAGTTTGAGGTGAACTAGCACTAGTTTGATGTCAACCTTTAGGAGTAATTCATCAAATTGGTTAAATCTAAAATAATAACATACTCTTTATTTAATACGATCCCACTATACATATCGATATACATATAGATTCACCGACTACATTTCAGCCATCCAGAGATCCTGATCTATTTGAAAATTGCTAGAATTGATATATCCATATATCATGTTTCTGCGGGCATAAGAGTTTTTTCCTTTATGTTCGGTGGAAATCACATGTTATACTATATTCCAATAAATAGATATCCGTGTTATGATACAAGTCCACGTTTTCAAAAAAAAAATGGATGAGATTGGGTCCCAGCGGATCTAAACAATCTTGTTTTTTTGAACATGAAGAAATAAAGAAGCCATTGCAATTGCCGGAAAGACCAGGCCTACTAACGGCACAAAAATAGATGGAAGGTTCAAATTTGTCATAGAAGGGGTACCTCGATTTACTATTTGTATCTGTTATTATGTTATTATATAAATAAAGATATCTTGTAATAATTAGATAATATTTATTATTAATAGAATTTGAAGAATTTTAAATTCTTAGTATAGATCGAAGTATCGATATATCTAAATCTAACTGAGTACGTATAATAAGAATAAGTGCAAAGAATGTAGAACTGTAGAACTAAATAAATGGACTTATTCATCTCCTCCATGAGAAAGATATGTATGATAATGATAATAAACTTTATTATTTTTCTTCATTTCTTTGTCTTTTGTTCTTGTCTTCTAATTTTCTAAAAATAGATAAAGAGTTTTTTACCGATTATCGAAGGATTCGTTCGAATCCGACCCAACATGGATTTTTAGCTAAAATGGTTTTTCGGTAGATAGAGAAAGATACAAAACTCTATTATCTATATTGAAATTTCAAATTATATACCTAAGACAAGACCAAATTAGTTTTATTTTACTAATTTCACGAAAGGAAGAACTCACTCTTGGTGATAAAGGTTTCTTGATTCGTAATCAGGAATATAGGTCAAAAAAAGAGTTATCCTCAACTTTCGTTTTGATTCTTTCTACAATTAGATCTTCTATCACCAAAGAAAAGGCCATTATTATCTTATTTACTTTGATTCCGATAAACTAACTACTTTTTGCTACAAACACAAAAAAAATAATTGAACTTAGTGCTCTACTTGATTTTGCTTGACTTTTGATTCAAAGGAAAAAAGGCGTGGAGCTTAAATAACTCACTCAGAACGCTTTTTAAAAGATTACGTGGTACAATTAGGTCGAATAAACCCTTCTGGAATAAGTATTCAGCTGCTTGTGAACCTTCGGGTACTGTTTTATTCAATGTTTGTTCAATTACTCTTTTACCTGCAAATGCAATGTAGGCATTGGGTTCGGCAATAATGATATCCCCCAACATACCAAAACTTGCTGTCACTCCACCAGTTGTCGGAGATGTAAGGATTGATACATAAAATAATTTTTTATTTAATTGATAATCATATAAAGCAGACGATATTTTAGCCATTTGCATCAAGCTCAAACTTCCTTCCTGCATGCG